ACCCCTTCCCATAAAAAAATTTGTATTGAAAAATAAAGAAAAGGGGTAAAGTGAATTCTTCTCAATATACATACTAGGATTAGGACTATGATACAAGTAATTCCTGACATCAGGTCGAAAAGGGATAGAAAATCTAAAGAGAGGCAAAAGGCTTTTCATAATTTTTTTGGTTCTTTTTTACGACTTTTATAAAGCTAAATAGACAGATCTAAAAATTCATTTCGGATAATTGAACCTTCTCAAACTGTTTCTTTTTAAGAACCAAAAAGATTTGTGCCAAAACAACCGATCCTAAGAAGAACAAAAGTCCTTGGACACGTAATGGATCTTGAAGTACTATTTCCGCATCCCCCTGACCAAATCCACCCACATTAGGATTACTCGTTAATGGTTGATCGAGTTTAATGGATTCGCCCTCTGAAACAAGAAGTTCTAGGCCTCGAGGAATAATATCAATCACTTGGCGTCCATTCGATGCATCCACTACGGTTATTTCGTATCCCCCCTTTTCTTTTCGTAAAATTTTGCTTATTATCCCTCCTGCCGTAGCATTATAAACTGTATTGTTACTTTTGCTACCATCAGGATAAATCTGACCCCTTCCCCTGTTTCCGCCTACGTATATAGGATATTTTAAGAAGTGAACATCTTTATTAGTAGCAGGGTCTGGGGCAAGAATAGGAAAGGTTATTTCACTATATTTTTGACCAGGAACAGGACCTATCACAAGAATATTTTTATTATTGGGGCGATAATTCTGAAAAGACAGATTTCCTATCTTTTCTTTCATCTCGGGCGAAATACGATCAGGGGGGGCTAATTCAAACCCCTCCGGTAAAATAAGAACAGCTCCCACATTCAAAGCTCCTTTTTTACCATTAGCTAGAACTTGTTTTAGTTGCATATCATAAGGAATTTTAACAACTGCTTCAAATACAGTATCAGGAAGTACCGCTTGTGGAACCTCAATATCCACGGGCTTATTAGCTAAATGGCAATTGGCACATACAATACGCCCAGTTGCCTCTCGTGGATTTTCATAATTCTGCTGGGCAAAAATCGGATATGCACTTGAAATGGATGCCCAAGTTATTATATATATCATGAGTGAGACAGATATGGAGCGAGTAATCTCTTCCCTTATCCAAGAAAAGGTTTTTCTAGTTTGCATGGTCCAATCATTTATCCCGAAAATTTCTACAATAAAGTTAGGTAGGTTTATAATATACTTCCCTAGCCACAATTATGCTATTTACGTTTACTGAAAAAAAATAAAATTTTTTTGTTAAAATATACAAGGAATACCTCATGGGTAAAAAGAGTAAAGTAAATACGACTTTGATTTGGTTATGATGTATAAGGTAAGAAAGATTAGAATTGGATCAGTGAATCATTTTTTAGTCATTTATTGCATGATAAATCACTACAAGTGATGGAGATACACGATTTAAATAACGGAAGATCCAATATTTAAAAATTGTATCAAGAATGACTGGAAAGGTAGAAACTAGACCAGATAAAATTTGCTCATAATGAGCAAACCCAAAATCTTTGTAAATATAACCAATCATTAGTTCCCAACCGTGAGGCGAATGGAATCCGATACATAAATCAGTTAATAAAAGAATAGAAAAAGCTTTAATTGTATCACTTAAATTATATAGGAATTCTTGAACCCAAGAATTCAGAATAAAAAGCTTTTCCTTACCCCAAAAGGAATAACCACTTAGAATAACGAAAGATATTAGATTTGTCGAGAAGTGCAAGATTGTATGGATACGATACTCATTGTGTATCTTGATGAATTGGATCGTTTCTTTGTGGATTCCTAGACGAAATTGTTGTAAATTGGTTTCTGGGTATTCCTTTATCATTTCATCCAGCTGGAATAGTTCCTCTAATTGTATGAATTTTTCTAGAACACTTTTTTCTTGAATATCATTCAAAAAGGTTTCGCATTGTCTAGTATTCCACCAATTAGTAATCCAAGTTTTCAAACTTTTATTACAGCAGAGAGAGATCAACCAGGGCAAAAAGACTATAGATGTAAAATAAAAAAAAGGAATGAATGCTTTCTTTTTTGCCATTTTGAATCTGTGAATTGTTAATGAACCTGCTTCATTTGTTGATTCTAATAGATCTAATATTTCTATCGAGCATGAGTTTCTATTATAATTCGAATAGAATGTATTCAGCCTATGAATCCATTTTCTCTTTTTCTTTTGATTCAATACTTAGTCTTTGCTTTGAATCTATAAAGAATACAGAAATAGACTCAGAATACACTTCCAATTTGAATCAATAAAAAATTTTTGTTTCTAGGATGTTATTCCGACTTTTTTCATCAATACTAAAAGAACGTTTTCAAGTTTCTATATGAAGAAACTCCTTTTCTATCAAATAAAAAAAAAAAGAGCCTAAAAGAATAGATGAATGTTCAAAAAAAAAAAAATAAATAAATTCTTTAGTTTTTTCTTCCTACTGCCAAAGCGTTTAGTTTTTTAAAATTAATTCATTTCAAAAAACTTCAATTGGTACACGCAAGAAGTAAGCCAATTCAGCAGCTTTTTGCTCAATTTCTCGTGTAGTAAAATTCTCATCAGTACGAATTAAAGGAATAGCCCCTTGACCTCGAATTTCCATATAAAGGACACGCCGCGCAGAAACACCCTCTTTAACTTCTATTCTGATGGACTGAATATCTTTCATAAGGAATCGTAAAAAGATGCGACGACTTTTTCCAGGAAATCCCCAACGAAAAATACGCACTATTCCTTCTTTTCGGTCGAAAAGATCATAACCACTACCCACATTCCACAAAATAGTGCACCACAAATAGCAACTAATAAAGAGACCTGCGATCCCATAGAAAGACATCACAATCCCTTGAGGAAAAAAAATAATTTGCTGAGACGGAAATAACGATATAAAATTTCTACCAAGATAACTGGAAGTTCCAACCAATAAGAATCCTAATGAACCTAAAAAAAGTATAAAGGCCCAGAAGAAATTACTTGTTTTTCGAGACCCCGTTATAAATTCTATCCATATAGATTCTGATCGCCAACTCATATATATTAGATCCAGTTATACAATTTTTTTTAATTGAGAAAATATGACTTTCCTTTTTTTTCAAAGTGACTCTCATCAACTTTTTTGTTGTGAACCTTTACCTTAGGAGTAATTCATATAATTTTTTATACCTAAAAAAAATCTCCTTACTTTATATGGTCCCCTATAGCTATATACATACAAATAAATACATTGACTTGAATTTTATACATCGGCCCGATGATGATACTTTTTTCAAAAGAGCGCAAATTTTTTAACCCATATAATATGTTTACACATGCATAAAAGCTTTTTTTTTTTTTTTGTTTGTAGGAATCTATGTGTTATACAATATTCTACCAAAAGGGTCTTATCGAATCGAAGTTTTTAAAATAAAAAAGGAGTGATACGATTAGGTCTTATCCGATCTAAAAAATCTTATTTTTTTGAATATGAAGAAATAAAGAAGCCATTGCAAGTGCCGGAAAGACTAGGCCTACTAAAGGCACAAAAATAGAGGGTAAGTTGGTGAAAGTTGTCATAAAATGGGTACCTCAATTTAATATTTGTACCTGTTATTGTTATATTCTGAATTCTAAAGATATATTAGAATATCTTGTATTTTTATTATTTCTATTATATATATTATATAATAGATATCTAATACAAATATAGAACCTATATAGAAATATATAGAATAGAACCTAATAGAAATAGAATAAAAAATAGGTACAAGAAGCGCCAAAATAAAAAAAAAATGGACTTATTCATCTTTCAAAATAAACAAAATAAAATAGATGTATCATAATCTCTATGATTCTTTTTGTTCTTTTTGTCTTCTATTTCTCTGCAGTCATTAATAAAGAAAAATTTTTATTCCATTACAAATTTCTACACAATTTATTAGAATCTGATCCAAAAACAGGGAGTTTTCGGGAAATGCAAAAAGATGGAAGACTCTCTATAGATCTGTATATATCTCTATTTGAGATATCTATACATATGCAAGCAAGAGAGTAAAATGAACTTTGTTTTATTTGTCTAGTCGAATTTGAACTTCCCGAAAGCAAAAATTCAATTTTTATCTTGTTGATAGAGGTTTACTGAGTAGTAAACATAAAAAAAATGATTCTAAATAAAAAAGTATTTTTCAGGGTTTTCATTTAATTCTGATAAGCTAACTGTTCTATTTGATTGAATTTTTGTTCAAAGGAAAAAAAGCATGGAGCTGAAATAACTCACTCAGAACACCTTTTAAAATATTACGTGGTACAATTGCATCCAACAAGCCCTTACGTAATAAAGATTCAGCCGCCTGTGAACCTTCAGGCATGGCTTTTTTCAATGTTTGTTCAATTACTCTTTTACCCGCAAATGCAATATAGGCATAGGGTTCGGCAATAATAATATCCCCCAACATACCAAAACTAGCTGTCACCCCACCGGTAGTAGGAGATGTAAGAATTGATATATAGAATAACTTTTTACTTGATTGATAATCACATAAAACCGCAGAAATTTTAGCCATTTGCATCAAACTTAAACTTCCTTCTTGCATTCGTGCTCCTCCGGAAGAACACACTAAAATAAGAGGTAAACGTTGATTGGTAGCATACTCAACTAAACGAGTTATTTTTTCGCCTACTACGGATCCCATACTACCCCCCAGAAACTGAAAATCCATAACCCCAATGGCTACCGGAATACCGTTTAATTGACCTGTACCTGTTTGAACAGCGTCAGTCAATCCTGTCAGTTTTTGAGCAGAGGCAATACGCCTTTTATAAGTATCCTCTCGCGAATGAAATTTAATGGGATCCGCAGAGAACATGTCTTCATCCATAGGGTTCCAAGTACCCCGATCAATCGAAAGCTCGATTCTCTCTGAACTAGTCATTTTCAAATAATGTCCACATTCTTCACAAACATTCATTTCGCTTTTCTTATAT